AGGTGCTCTACCTAACTGAGCTATAGCCCTTGTCATAGATATCTTAACATATAGATAATTTCTTGTCAAGATGGATATTTCCTAATCTCACATGATAACTCTTTGATCCGTTTACTGTTAACAGATTGGTATTGCTTAGAAATTATATTCTATCTATAATCCCCGAGGTGATGGGTCTTCTTTTGCGGTGATAAATTACCTACTTAACTCAGTGGTTAGAGTATTGCTTTCATACGGCAGGAGTCATTGGTTCAAATCCAATAGTAGGTAGAACTTATTAGATACCGGAGTCAATGCAATGGTATCTAATAAGTTTTTCTACCCATCCTCCTTTTTTCGTTGTATCAGATTAGACTTGATTGTCTTCAATTGGCAGAATCTAAATGTGGTGTATAAAAAAGAACTTCTAAAAAACTTCTTTTGATTATTTTGATGTATTGACTAGTAGGAAATAACATTGACAGCCTCTACTCGTGTCCTAGCTCGTCTGAGAGCTAGATTCGCTTCAATCACCTGTCTCTTACCCTCAGCTCTACTCAAGTTAGCTTCAGCTATTTTAAGAGTTTGTTGAGCTTCTTGCGGATCAATGTCAGTACTCATCTCCGCATCATTTCCTAAAATGGTGATCTCATTATTCCCTATTCTAGCAAAACCACCCATCAGAGCCACCGTTAACCATTGGTCGTTGAGGCGTATTCTCAAAAGACCTATATCTACAGCCGTGGCAATAGGGGCGTGGTTCGGTAATACACCAATTTGGCCACTATTTGTAGATAAAATGATTTCTTTCACTTCTGAATCCCAAATAATTCGATTAGGAGTCAGTACACAAAGATTTAAGGTCATTTCTTCAAATTGCTCTCCACTTCTAAGTTCATAGCTTTCGCGGTAGCTTCATCGATGTTACCCACCAAATAAAAAGCCTGCTCGGGCAGACCATCTAATTCTCCGGAAAGGATCAGTTGAAACCCCCTAATTGTTTCTGCAAGACCAACATATTTTCCTGGAGAACCAGTAAATACTTCTGCCACGAAGAAGGGTTGTGATAAGAAACGCTCAATTTTTCGTGCTCTTGCTACAGTTAAACGATCCTCCTCGGATAATTCGTCCAACCCAAGAATAGCTATAATGTCCTGAAGTTCTTTGTAACGTTGTGAAGTTTGCTTAACTCTTTGCGCAGTTTCATAATGTTCCTCGCCAACGATCCGAGGTTGTAACATAGTTGACGTTGAATCTAAAGGATCTACTGCTGGATAAATACCCTTGGCAGCTAATCCTCTTGATAGTACGGTAGTAGCATCTAAATGTGCAAATGTAGTGGCAGGAGCAGGGTCGGTCAAATCGTCCGCAGGTACATAAACTGCTTGGATCGAAGTTATAGATCCCTCTTTGGTAGAAGTAATTCTTTCTTGCAAAGAACCCATTTCTGTACTAAGGGTAGGTTGATAACCCACTGCAGAAGGCATTCTCCCTAATAATGCGGATACTTCTGATCCTGCTTGGACAAAACGAAAGATATTGTCGATGAATAGAAGCACATCTTGTTCATTAACATCCCGGAAATATTCTGCCATAGTTAGGGCAGTCAAACCAACTCTCATACGAGCTCCCGGCGGTTCATTCATTTGACCATAGACTAAAGCTACTTTTGATTCTGCAAGATTTTTTTCATTAATTACTCCGGATTCTTTCATTTCCATGTAAAGATCATTTCCTTCACGAGTACGCTCTCCTACTCCGCCAAATACGGATACGCCTCCATGAGCTTTGGCAATGTTGTTGATCAATTCCATGATGAGTACTGTTTTACCTACTCCAGCTCCCCCAAATAGTCCGATTTTTCCTCCACGGCGATAAGGAGCTAAAAGATCTACCACCTTAATACCTGTTTCAAAGATTGATAATTTCGTATCTAACTGTATAAAGGCAGGCGCAGATCTATGAATAGGAGATGTTGTGCGAGTATCTACAGGACCTAAATTATCAACAGGCTCTCCAAGAACGTTGAAGATTCGCCCGAGAGTAGCTCCGCCGACTGGAACACTTAGAGGAGCTCCCGTGTCAATCACTTCCATTCCTCTCATCAGCCCATCTGTAGCACTCATAGCTACAGCTCTAACTCGATTATTTCCTAATAATTGTTGTACCTCACAAGTCACATTAATTTGCTGACCGACAGTATCTCGACCCTTAACTACCAAAGCGTTATAAATATTAGGCATTTTGCCCGGGGGAAAAACGACATCCAGTACTGGGCCAATAATTTGAGCGATACGCCCTAGTTTTTTTTCTTCAAGTGTGGAAACCGCAGGGCTAGAAGTAGTAGGATTGATTCTCATAATTATAATAAAGTGAAATATGTCGAAATCCTTTTTGGAATAATACCAAATCGAAAATAAATGTCCGATAGCAAGTTGATCAGTTAATTCAATAAGAGATAAATGGGAGATAGCACTCGATTTAGTTGGTACCGCCCAACCGAATCCGATTCAATCGTTTA